TCCCTCTCATGATTTTTCAATCCCAGTCAAAATCCTACCATCAGCACACAAGCGAGACCAAAGTTCCAATTGAACATCTGCCTCTGGTACGTCAGACCCAGGATAAAAAAAATCTCATCTTTTCTCCGCATTTCATTGTTGAGATCTTTCTATCAAAAGGGCGGTTTAGGTATCTCTAATAGGGAAGTCCTTTCCTTCTTTTCCCTCTTATAAAGATGTGATCTGATCCCCTTGCCCCTTTGCTTAAAGATTCGATTCTCGGCCTTCAACGTTGTTCTAGAGGAAGGAGTTCGTTTTTGAAACGTTTTTAGCAGTTCTAATATTGCATGCTTTACTTTTATTATTAAATGAATGTGGACTCTATTTCTTTTTAGAGGCTAAAAGCGAGTATAATAGGCGTAGCGATCATCAGTATGAATGAGTTCCTTTCTAGAAGAAAAGGAGGTTGGAACTAGATGGTTTCCCCTGGTCGGTAAACGAAACCATTCCTGGTTTGAGAGCACTTCCGTTAGAGAAGAAGAACTACAGCAAAGTTTTTGTACGCAGCAGCCCACATCTCGGCAATGAAGAGAATGGATTCTACTTTCTTGGTGCCTTGCTAGCTTGTATTTGTGAAGGATATGTTAATCTGGGTCAAAGATACTTGTTCTCGATGAGTGAAGATTATGGTATTACGCCTCGAATGGAGCATTACGAGTGCATGATTAAGTTGTTTAGTAAGCATGGTTGCATGGTTTATTTTTAAGAATTTTTTTCCACCAGCCAAACCTTAAGGGTTGTATTCCCCAGAAACTTCTAGTTATTCTCCTGTATTAAAGGTTCTAGTGACATTGCAGCTATTGCTGGAAGTCCAGTTTCATTTTGGCTGGGAGTTCTCTGTCAGCTAGTGGGAGTCCTGCTATTCTCATTGTAGGCGTAGTTGCTTCTTTCATTCAGCCCAGCACGCCATATAATCCCTTTTCCATGCCCGTGCTTTGACCTCTTTCTACGCCTAAGTTAATGTCGATCCAAAGAAGCCATTTAGATCTGAGTTAAGGAAGGAAGTTAATTTAAGCAAGAGAGCGATAGGATAGATATAAAGCTTAGACCAATAGGCATCTTAGGAAAGCCTTTAGGAAAATAAGTATATTAGTATACTACCTCTTGGAGTTTCAGTTGCTATCCATTCATATTGAGTGCCTCCTATTCAGTTCTAGAACTAGTGGTTACAGCGAATGAGCAATCTTGTGTATATCCAAGGTAAAGGGCAAGAGACTCTGTCAATTCATCCAATGAGTAAGCAGGACAGTTAAGTTAGAAATCCTTTAAGTCCCTCTTGAATTTAAGTAAACTCCGTCCCTCAAAAGTAAACAAGTTTTCAAGGGTAGGGGTAGCGTTTACTAGCCAGCAAGTAAGATAACAAAGCTCTTTTTTTCAAGCCTGGAGCTTTAGAAAAAATTCCATGGAAGAGCTAACATAGATAGATAACCCACACTTGTACTCTCACATCGTGGCGTGGTAGGATAGATTTATTCCTTTTGAAGGTCTGTTACAGCTAGGCGAGAAACCTTTAAGTAAGATTCAATATCTCTAGAATCCAGGCTTGCCTACAGGTTTGTTCACACCCTAATATGATCTTTCCTTGCCAGTGCAATGATAGGTTATTTCCAGCTTCCGTGGCTAGCACCAGTACTTTACCTAAACGCCCTCGTATGAAGCTCTAATACCACCTCTATGGAGGGAGGAATACTTTAATTAGAATATGCTTTCGTCCGGGGAACAGACAAGTGAGCTCTTCTGGGAAGTGAGTTTTAAAGCTTTTATTTTACTTTAGAGCAGTACTAAGCTAAACAGCGCATTCTGTTCCAGTTGCAGGCCATTGGCCAGTTGTAGTTCCATTCCGAATTCCTTCCATGCGTCCTGCCATTCCTTCTTCTTGTGATCCTGTTCCAGCGGAAGAAGTTTTTTCTAGCTCTTTATTTAGAAGCGGCTTCGCTCCTTATTTTTATAGATAATCTCTCTTTATTCATCAATCGATGCCTACCCGGTTTCATACTTCTGTCAAGTCAGGAGTGAACGAAGGAAAGGATTTCCCGTAGGCGCAAGGGTTCTTTCTTATTGATTCATGCGCATCTACTTCTTCTTTGCCTTAGGTCAATCAGGTTAATCCCTCTCGCCAAGACTTGTTCTTCCGCTTCTTCCGTATCTGTTTATGCTTGCCTTCCTTATCCATTTTTCCAACCAAAAGTATAGTGAACTGCCTGGAAGGTTTATAGCCCGTACTCCCCTTATACATCTCGCAGAAAGTAATATTCGCTATAGCCCTATCTCTTCTTTTATCTGAAGGCATACATTACAAAAGAGGATATGAATCCCTATCTTTTTAGCATCACTATAAAGGAGGTACATGCACCAGCAGTAAAAACTAACTTATAAACGCACAAAAGATTAAAATGATATCAGCATGATGTAACAATAAGCATCTATGCAAGTATGATTGCAGAACTAGAAAAAAGGAACGGCAACATTATAGCTCCTAACGATATGAAACAATCGATAACGAGTTCGATCCCTGGAAGAAAGAATAGGAATTCGATCTAACAGCCCTTCCCTTAGGGGGTTTGGATGATTCCGATTCACAGGAGGAGTTGAGCAATAGTGCAACAGAAAAGCAATTAGAACCTGAAGAAGCATTAATCTCCATGTTTGCTATCTCCTCTAACCCTAATCTCTTTTGTTTGCTACTATGATCAATTTGGCATTTCGATCATCTTTTGTTTTGAAGGTACTTATAACAACCAATTGAGCATATATCTGTACATGCTGGTACGCGTGATTTAGTACTAGAGACACATTATTACCTAATGCAGCTGATAATGTACTGTCTTTTATAGTTACAAACTACCTATGTTTCCTTCTTTTTGAAGCTGTTTACTAGTTATCTGTCCGAGAAACAAACTATCACACAATTAAAGCCCGCAATGCACAGAACATAAGGCACATACCACTTTAGCACACACTTTACAGAACATGAGTGCAACATACCAATTCTAGAAAAACACATAAACAGAATCCAAACAAAGTCACTTAAGAATAGGCAAGGGACACACCGTCCACGCCACCTACTTGAAGAGCAGAAAAGAGTATAGTTAGTGTAAGGAAAGTATTCTAGGAAAGACCCTATAAGTTCAGACAATATGCTACATTCTATGATATCCTATTCAATCCCAATCCCCAGATTAGCATGCGATGCTCGTCGTGCTAATAAATCCTCTCTTCTTAAAGCCCAAGTAGGACAAAGAAATGCAAGCCCTCGATTCATTCCTTTTATGCGAGTGGGAAAGCTAGCTAGAAATCAATGACAAGGAGTAGAGCCTAGAGCAAAAGGGCCTGGCGTCAGGTTAGTTAAAGCAAGAAAGTCAATGCTGGTGCTCGCTTATTCAATCCTTTTTTCTCTCCTCCTTTGTGCTAATCACTAGTGCTAAGAACTAGGTCAAAAGGAAAGTCAGCCCTTAATATGGAGTTTTCTACTTGTTCTTACTTGTGTTAGTGAAGCCAGATAGTTCAACTTGCCTGTCCAAAGTCAATCTATGAAAAGTTTTCCTTATAGGCGCACCCAGCTGTAAGAGAGTAGAAGCAATCGGAGTAAATAAATCCCATAGTGAAATGAGCGTTAGATGTTGACTAGACAAAACTAGCTAATACATGTAGTAGGGTAACTTTTCCTTTTTTCTCGGTTATGTGAAAAGGTAGAAAACTCGCTACACTTTATAGGAAATGAACTACTCTTAATGCAAGCTAGTCAAGCTGGATGAGTTGTTAGGAATGGCTCAACCCAGGCAGCGCTAAACCTTTCTTTTCCAGGCAAATCTATCACTTCAATCTTTCTGGGCTAGCTATGTTCTCGGGGCTACACTCCACCAGAGTAGGAGAATCCATCGAGTAATGAAGATGTTAACTTATAGTACAAGCAAGCAAATCTAGTGCCCTGAGTACCCTTGTCAGAAGCACACTATAAAAAACCATCTCAACAAAGGTAAAGTTTATATATATTAGACAAGATTTCACCTTCCTTCACCGTGGCTTACTTGGATGGGAAAGTAGTAGATACGCGTTCTATTCTAGAATAGGATCCATGTATAAACCAACAGTCCTAGATGGAGCCCAACACGAAAAGTAAGGTGATGAACGAACTTCAGAATACAATAAACAGAATCAAAACAAGCAAGAGAACTCTTAAAAGAAAGAAATCTACTGCTCTATCATTGACAGATATCTTTTAGTCTATAGCCCTACCTAGGGGGAACTCACACACACTCGCTAGAAGGCAAAAGCACTTGAAACAGTAGTGAGGTAAGAAATCAAACTACTCGCTTATTCTCAATATGCCTGCTCTTCGAATTCAAAACTCCTCAGCTATAGCCCTTTCTACATATGTATATTTGAAAAAGACAGCAGCTATACAAAGCTTTATCTCGCCACTTGAGAACTCGTTTGCTTCTGGCTGTCTTACTGGATTTCGTCTATCCTTAGCTTACTGGCCTAAGATGTATATGCTTGGAATATTCATTCGTAATCTCCCTCGTGGTTACGTTTTATTATCTTAGAAGGAGTTGCTACCTACAAGGCCTATAACGCCGTATCAGATCTTTCCATTGCCCTATGGTCACTTGCTTAAAAACTGAAAAGAGACTAAAAAAGAGACTGAACTTCACTTAGGCTTTCTCGCAAGCTTATTAGAGCATTGAATTGACCTCTACTAAGAGTAAGATAAGATGGCTTTTATTCTACTAAATCCAAAGAATGCTGGCTAGGGTGACGCTCGTGCTTCTTTCGAGTAAGGCAAACTGAGTAAGGGGTCGTGTTATTAAGTATATTTCTTAGCTACAAGCCTGGCCTTTCACTTTTCTTAGTTCCCCTTTTTCCAACCTTTTCCATTCCATATCTCACCAGTCTTCTTTCCCTGGGTTGTTCTTGAAACGCGTATTAAGTACTTCCCTCCACAAGTCGATCACACCAGATCAAAAAAGTAGGAAAGACCGGGCAGGCTATCAGAACTTAAAACTCATAAACGTCAACTTTTATCTTTAATAGCTTCAGTACTCATTCATGCCTATTGGCAATAATATGTTTCATCATAAGAATACCGTGAAACCTAGACATATTAAGAAAGTCCATAACTTTGATCTTCTCCACTCTCATAGTTGCTACCACAGAATCAAGAAAGGAATCATTCATCACCATAGTACTCCTACCTTCAGTACTCCTACCTTCCTACCTGCTCAAAAGGAATCCTCACTATACCAACAACAGCTTAGAAAGTTCTGAAATAGGAGTGCCATATAAGCAAACACTTTCATTACTCCAAGCGCATATGTCACATGTCAAGATTAAGCATTACTAACTCTTTCCATATCTGCTACCTTGAAGCGCTTTGGTCTAAGGGCTGCTTTCGATTCTTTCTTGTCTATCGGATTCTGTTGAGAATGAGGGTCTTCCTTCTGGTGATCACCATACCATAGTGGTAGATTAAGCTTTTGAACAAGGATTTGCTCTATAACCCGGGAAAGGAAGCTTCTACGTGAAGTTTGCGAGACGGGTGGTGCCATTTATAGAAAAGATTGGCTACAATAGCACTTTATGCACTTAACTTTTGGCTATTCTACATGGGCAACAACTAGCCTGGGAAATGGGCTTCATTCAAGTCTTGGTCTTTTCGGATTCACTTATTTAAGTGCATTTTATTAAGGAAAGAGCCTACCTACCCAAACCTGATAGATGGATGGAATGAACCTAGCATAGCGAATTCTTGAAGTTGAATATAAGAAAGAAAGCCTACAAGTATAGAAAGAAGTGCTAGTATCAAATAAACATAAGTTGTTTAGTGAAAAGGCAAGTAGTTTATCAATTGTTATTTTTTCTTGCTTAGCGACCTATGTTTCAAGTAGACGAAAAGGAGACTAGGTATTCACAGGTAAGCTAGGGTATAAAGTATAGGTAGAAGCACCGGTGTATTAGGTTTCAAAAGAAAGGCATCTAGATAGGTTTCAGGATAGGGGTTTGTAAGTTTAGGGAGATGGGGTTTAAGTAAGTTTATAAATATACATCTGGAAAGGCATGGCATACATAAGTAAGAAAAGTATGCATGGTCGTCACAGGTAAGGATTCTCATTCCTGCATTCTTGGGTCTAGTTTTGTTTGGACTTGGGCTTAGATGTAGTGGGTTCTTGGGCCACAGCTTTACCTTTATCAGCCTTAGAAGGAGCATTAGTCATTAGTCTTTGACGCATCAATCAACCCGGCGTAGGTGCATGGGATTGGGACACATCAGCACCAAGCCATCTTTTCAAAAGAGGAGAGCATAGTTCAGGAACTTCTACCCAGGATACACCTGTTCCGCTGAAAAACGAGGTCATCATTGAAGAAAGGAAAGGCATCATATTCCACACAGAAGAGCTCATCGTTCAAACGTGCAAACATAAGCCCCAAAAATTAGAGTGCAACATTTGTCAACGTTGGATGTGACAAAGAGAATGGCTTTCTAAAGTGGTGGGGTGGTATAAACCTATTTTATTCTATAAGCATATCTCGTGCTAGCCTAAGAACTACTTGCTTTATTTCCAGTGCATATTCCTTTTTCTAAATATACTTGACCCAAAGACTTGATCAGGCAGTATCAAATGATATGTGGCACGCATAAACTTATCTTGTAAGTTATCCATCTGCCTTGCTAAGCCTAAGAGCTTATCAGTGTTGCCCATGTTTTGTAGTAAAGAGTGCTAGTTTCTCTCTCTTTTCAAGAACTACTTATCTTTAGTAAGCATATTCCGGTGCTGCTTCTACCTATACAGGCAAACAAACCCATCCCTAGCTTCTATACTTATTACGTATATTAACTACGTATATTACGTATAAACCTCTTCCTACCAGGTGCGTCTAATTTATCCTGGGTGTCCCCACCAGAAAGTCCACAGTTACCAGAGCCTCGGTACCTATACCGGAATCTTCACCATTACCATCACCTCCATCTTAACCAGACTCAGTATAACCATCACCATTATCATCATTGTTTCCACTAATTGGTCTGAGAGTCCTAACTCAGTACTTAGAGGTATTCAAACACTACCTATTACACATTTGTTGCTGCTTTTATAGAGTCCAGAAAGTTTTTGTAGAGCTCCGTGAAGAAGCAAGGACCCTCAAACGTTGAATAAAATATGTCCTCCCTCGGCAATTAGTGGCTCGTGGCCAGCCATCAGGTCTGCCGATTTGATCCTTGTAGGTTTTAGGTGTTTACACCAAGTATGCTGTGACTTTAAAAGGGGTTGTCGGAATGTGTGTGCCGGTGACATACATAAGATAGGTCAACATCTACTGGTCAGGGATCATTTGTTCATTCCTCATACATAATAGAAGTCGTCAGGGCTATCAGTTACTTCAATTTATAAAATATGTCACTCACTGCTGGCCGTATTGATAGTGGAATTAGTGATCTCCTCTTTCGGATAGCACATCTTGCTTTATCAATAATATCGTACTTCCTTATTTAATGCCTTGGCATACCGACTTGGTTGCGGTAGCCGAACTTCGTCCACCAGGAAAGCTTTTTTTCATTTCGCGTCGAGACAGTGAAGGAAGAAATCCTGAGATGAGATTAGAAAAACTACTGGCTGCGGCAGAAGTTCTCTACATTCATTGCCTACTGAAGAAGCTAGCCTCTCCTTTCACAGCCAACCCAGTTGAATACATCTGAATATAGTGAGACCTTCCAGACAGAATAGATAGAATTGACCGCAGCGCACCTTGATAGATAACACTTAAGACGCGTAATCAGCTTCAAGCATATAGAGAACTTTACTTACTCACCTACTTTAATGCCTGCTTTTTACTACTTGAAAGCTGGCTTGGCTCTCAGACCTATTAACTTGACACCTGCTTAGCGCCCTCACTGCTACTTCTCTCATTAAGCTGCTCTCTCCTTTTATCAACTTATGAAAAAACAGCCTATTGATCTTCCGTCGCTCGCTATGGATGGTTGCAGTTGCCAAAAGGCTACCTTTTCGCACAACACTTAAATGAGTCACTGACTGGTTTTTACGTACGTAATACTTAACCTTACAATCGGCATTGCCCTTCTTCTTGCAACAGAGGATTCGTTCGTTCTCTACGCCGAAAGGACTAAGAGCTCTTATTCCAAAGCCTTTAGCACATA